TGCTGAGGAAATCCAAAATAAGGACCAATGAGATAGAAAAACTGAATCATAGATAAAGTTCAGGTTCGAATTCCATAAATAAATAATATAGATACTATTGTCTATAATGATAAAAAAAATGAAAGACTTTCGAAAGATTTCATCCATATTGATACTATTGTCTATAATGACTGAAAAAAACATGAAAGACTTTCGAAAGATTTCATCCAATTGAAATTTTCATAATGACTGAGTTGACCTTGAAAATTCAATTATTAAAATGGAATTGAAAAACAATTGAATTGGTTGGATGGTACCAAGAAAATCGATTAGTAACTTACATTGCTTATTATTCTATTTAATCTTATTTTAATTTATATAATGAAATATGAAATTAACCGATCAACTTGTTTTGTTATCAAACATTTTTTTCTTGATTTCGAAATTTTTTGAAAAAAAAAAATACGGATTTAATATGAGAATAACTCCTACCACTTCTGATACTGAGGTTTCTGCAAAAAATCAGGGACGTATCGCCCAAATAATTGGTCCGGTACTAGATGTAGTTTTTCCACCAAGGAAGATGCCTTATATTTACAATGCTCTGATAGTTCAAGGTCGAGATACTGTTGGTCAACAAATTAACGTAACTTGTGAAGTACAGCAATTATTAGGAAATAATCGAGTTCGAGCTGTCGCTATGAGTGCTACAGATGGTCTAAGGAGAGGAATGGACGTGATTGACACGGGAGCTCCTCTAAGTGTTCCAGTCGGCGAAGCAACTCTGGGGCGAATTTTCAACGTGCTTGGAGAGCCCATTGATAATTTAGGTCCTGTAGATACTCGCACAACATCGCCTATTCATAGATCCGCGCCTGCCTTTGTACAGTTAGATACAAAATTATCTATTTTTGAAACAGGAATTAAAGTAGTAGATCTGTTAGCTCCTTACCGCCGTGGAGGAAAAATAGGACTTTTCGGTGGAGCTGGGGTAGGTAAAACAGTACTCATTATGGAATTGATCAATAACATTGCCAAAGCTCATGGAGGTGTATCCGTATTTGGCGGAGTAGGGGAACGTACTCGTGAGGGAAATGATCTTTATATGGAAATGAAAGAATCTGGAGTAATTAATGAAAAAAATATTGCAGAATCTAAAGTAGCTCTAGTCTACGGTCAAATGAATGAACCGCCGGGAGCTCGTATGCGAGTTGGTTTAACTGCCCTAACTATGGCGGAATATTTCCGAGATGTCAATCAACAAGACGTACTTCTATTTATCGACAATATATTCCGTTTTGTCCAAGCAGGATCCGAAGTATCTGCCTTATTGGGCCGAATGCCTTCCGCTGTGGGTTATCAACCCACCCTTGCTACTGAAATGGGTACTTTACAAGAAAGAATTACTTCTACCAAAGAAGGATCTATAACTTCTATTCAAGCAGTTTATGTACCTGCAGACGATTTGACCGATCCTGCCCCTGCCACGACATTTGCACATTTGGATGCTACGACTGTACTATCAAGAGGGTTAGCTGCTAAAGGTATCTATCCAGCGGTAGATCCTTTAGATTCAACGTCAACGATGCTCCAGCCTCGGATTGTTGGTGAAGAACATTATGAAACTGCACAAAGAGTGAAACAAACTTTACAACGTTACAAAGAACTTCAGGATATGATAGCTATCCTTGGGTTGGACGAATTATCCGAAGAGGATCGCTTAACTGTAGCAAGAGCGCGAAAAATAGAACGTTTCTTATCACAACCTTTTTTCGTAGCAGAAGTATTTACTGGTTCGCCAGGGAAATATGTTGGTCTAGCAGAAACAATTAGAGGGTTTCAATTGATTCTTTCTGGAGAATTGGACAGTCTTCCTGAACAAGCCTTTTATTTGGTGGGTAATATCGATGAAGTTACTGCGAAGGCTACGAACTTAACTTAGAAATGGAGAGCAAATTGAAGAAATGACTTTAAATCTTTGTGTACTGACCCCCAATCAAATTGTTTGGGATTCAGAAGTGACGGAAATTCTTTTGTCTACTAATAGTGGACAAATTGGAGTATTATCAAATCATGCCCCTATTGCCACAGCTGTAGATATAGGTATTTTGAGAATACGCCTTAACGACCAATGGTTAACGATCGCTCTGATGGGCGGTTTTGCTCGAATAGGCAATAATGAGATTACTATTTTAGTAAATGATGCAGAGAGGGGTAGTGACATTGATCCACAAGAAGCACAACAAACTCTTAAAATAGCAGAAGCTAACTTGAATAAGGCTGAAGGCAAGAGACAAACAATTGAGGCAAATCTAGCTCGCAGACGAGCTAGGACACGAGTAGAGGCTATCAATATGATCTCGTAACAAACAAGTTGGTGCAGCCAAATAATTTTAAAATAAAAAAAAGGTATAGGTAGAACTTATTAGATACCAGAATCCACGGTATCTAATAAGTTCTACCTATACCTTACCTACTATTGGATTTGAACCAATGACTCCTGCCGTATGAAAGCAATACT